CAGGGTCGGTTGTCCGCTTGGCTAGTCAAGCATGGGCTAGTTCATAGGTCCTTGGGTTTCGATTATCAAGGACTAGAGACTCTACAAATAAAGCCCGAGGATTGGCATTCCATTGCTGTCATTTTATATGTATATGGTTTGAACTATCTCCGTTCCCAATGTGCTTATGATGTAGTACCAGGCGGACTCTTGGCTAGTGTATACCATCTTACCAGAGTAGAATGTGGTGTGGATCAACCGGAAGAGGTATGCATAAAAGTTTTTGTTCCAAGGAATAATCCTGGAATTCCGTCCGTTTTCTGGGTTTGGAAAAGTGCGGATTTTCAAGAAAGGGAATCTTATGATATGTTGGGAATCTCTTATGATCATCATCCACGGATGAAACGTATTTTAATGCCGGAAAGTTGGATAGGATGGCCCTTACGTAAGGATTATGTTGCTCCCAATTTTTATGAAATACAAGACGCTCATTGAAATTGAATGAGAAGAAAGAAATCGCCATTTCTGGAACTCCGGATATTCAATCAAGGAATATTTATACGCTCTTTTCTAGATCAAAGAGAGTAATGGAGGACTCCGTCATATTATGGATAGGCTAAATAAATACAAAAAAAGAAAAGACAATTATAAATTCAGTAAAATTCGAAAATTTGGATTTGGAAGATACTTATTTCGGATGAGTCGAATCAATAGGATGAACTAAAAAAAAAGGTGTTCTGTACCAGAAACTTGACTTTGTACCGCGCGCAGTGCTTAAAAAAAAGGCTCTGCGCAGTGCTTAAAAAAAAGGCTCTGCGCAGTGCTTAAAAAAAAGGCTCTGCGCAGTGCTTAAAAAAAAAGGATCTAGAAGGTGATGCGGGGACTCAAACTATGAAAGAAAACTCAAATAAAAGGGAGGTTCTATTTCCAGACACTTGGCAACCCTCTATCAATAAATTTGGTAATAAATAATAAATTTGGTAATAAATTGGATAGAGTAGAGACCCATATAAATAGCAATTGCCGGGAACCAGATTTGAACTGGTGACACGAGGATTTTCAGTCCTCTGCTCTACCAGCTGAGCTATCCCGACCATTTCCAACGCATCATCCCTTATTTTATTAGATGACTTGAGTTTATGTCAATTCAAAAAAATGACGAAACAAGGTATTTTGAGTCTTTTCCACGCCCCGCATTTCTTAGATCCTTAAAAAAAAGAAGACTTTGTACAAAACGCGTAATGTACAAATATGGATTCTGAATCCTTCAACAAATCACATGAGGGTTCCTGGGCCATCCCCTTTGTACGTGTGTCATATATACCATACCGCAAGACCTGTGATAAGAGGAAAAAAGGGTCTATTGGGTACTTTTTTTGTGAAAAAGGAAAATAAAGAGAAGAAATGAGAAAGATAACAAATTTGGAAACCCTTTCAAAATTGAAAGGCAGCAAAGAGTTAGGGAAGGGAGTTGAAGGAGACTTTGTTGGGGATAGAGGGACTTGAACCCTCACGATTTTTAACATCGACGGATTTTCCTCTTACTATAAATTTCATTGTTGCCTGTTATTGACATGTAGAACAGGACTCTCTCTTTATTCTCGTCCGATTAATCCGTTATTCAAAAGAAAAGATCCATCAGACTCTGGGGTCAATGATTTGATCAATGACTATTCGATTCTTATATATAAATTCTCTATATATACGGACTCGCATTTTCATTAATCATCTGAAATCATTTGAAGCAATCTTTCAGTACGTATATATAGGTTTAGCCTTGCCCTTTCTGAAGGTTCGATAGAAGGCTTCCTTTATCAACATCAACGTAAAGCAGCCGACTCCATTTGTTAGAACAGCTTCCATTGAGTCTCTGCACCTGTCCTTTTTTTTCTATTCTCGCTTTCTGAGACCCTCTTTATTTTCGTTTATTTTCGTAAAAAAGGATTTGGCTCAGGATTGCCCCTCTTTTATTCCAGGGTTTCTCTGAATTTGAAAGTTATCACTTAGTAGGTTTCCGTACTAAGGCTCAATCCAATTAAGTCCGTTGCGTCTACCAATTTCGCCATACCCCCCTTGCTTTTTGTTTTGAGTTGAAATTTGTTTTCATATTTTTGAAATTCGGATCTCATTATGTATTATGATAACCTTCCTACTCTCTTTCATTTATGCTAGACCCCTTGAATTCATTAGAATTAAAGGGAGGCCTATTCCTATATCTAATAGGTCCTCCATTTTTTTTTATTGCCCGCTTTCTTTCATCTCGATTCTATCGGGGACCCTCTTTGGTCCAAAAGGATTATACCGTTTCTGTACCCGCAACTCAATTTAGACGGATAGATCCATATATTACATTACACAAGGTATATATGCTTCCTTCCTCTCATTTTTTTTATCTAACTTTGAATACTCGAACGGTCCGTTCTTTCTTTATTTTTTTTTCGTCTTTTCTTTAGCTTTCACTTTTCGAATGAAAACATAGTGATGTCTCACTATTATCTGAATTGCTTTTTTTTAATTTCATTTTTTTTATCTTTACTTAGAGTAAATGCTATGCTATATAACATAAAAAAACGCAAATGGGGTAAATAAAACGGGCATTTCATTTTCTATCAAAATTATTAATAAATGAAATATTAATAAATTCTAATTAGATAAAATATTAATAAATTCTAATTAGATAATTAGAATAGAGTAGAATAGATTGACTATTTATTATCTAAATATATAATTATTATATAAATAGAAAAAAATATAAATAGAAAAAAATGAGATTAGAGTTAGAGTATATACAAAAATTTTTAGATTAGAGTATAAAAAAAAAAAAAAGAATCAAATAAATTGGCGAATATATAAATATATAAGACGAAAATTTATATATATATATTATATATATAAGAATTAATACGATAGGATATATAACTGGTTAAGATTTTTAGATTTAACCATATTATAGTTTATAGTTAATAGTTAATGGCTATAACTCATTTTTCCATTAATTTAGTAATTTAGAATTCAATACGTAATGAAATAGAATTCAATATATAATAATAAAAAAGAAATTCAAAAAATTTCAAATACCCGTTTTGAATTCAATTAAATAAAAAATTTTTAAAAAATCTTACCTCTTTTTAATTTCTAATTAAAAGGAAGATATTGATTATTTTGGTAATTGAGAAATAAATATCAATTATATACTATACTGACCGTTATATTCTATTAATTGTTATATGAATTGGTATGTTCTGTTCTATAATATCAATATTCTAATATTTAGAATATCAAATATTTTTTTGAAAATTTTAAATATTATATATTTCTTTAATTATATTTGAATATTAATTCTGAATACTGACTGAATAGCTAAGAATGAATTGAACAGTTCATTTTAATAGCCAAAACCCCTGCAGTTTACTGACTTCCTATGCATATAAAATTTCTGTTTGTTAGTTGAGCCCGCTTAGCTCAGAGGTTAGAGCATCGCATTTGTAATGCGAGGGTCATCGGTTCGATTCCGATAGCCGGCTTTTTTTGAGTTCGTTGATTTTTTACATAACATAATAATGTTTGAAACCGCATAACATTGAAAAGGCTTCGTCCCTCCGGGGACGATGGTCCATTATGCCGTAGGAACTTCTACTATTTTTAATAAAAATCTAAGGAGTTAGATCCCCGCAGAACAAACCAAAAGAGCTACCTTTTTCATTTTTTTTTTATGTATACAATACAAATATTGCTAGATTTCATCTCATTATTCTTTGGACTACAATGGAATCGTAGTACAATATTTCAACGCTTTCGCTTCATTTATCGTTGAGTTCATTTTTAATTTAGGTTTTTGAAATTGAACTAAAAAGGGAGTTTATATGTCGCGTTACCGAGGACCTCGTTTCAAAAAAATACGCCGGCTTGGGAAGTTACCGGGACTAACTACTAGAATACCCAAAAACAAAACTCGGCCCTTTAGGAAAAAAAGGGAAAAAAATTACTATCAAAGTGGTTTACACGAAAAACAAAGAATCCGTTTTCATTATGGTCTTACAGAACGCCAATTACTTCAATACGTTCGTATTGCTGTAAAAGCCAAGGGGATAACAGGTCAAGTTTTACTACAATTACTTGAAATGCGTTTGGATAATACCCTTTTTCGATTGGGGATGGCTTCTACTATTCCTCAAGCCCGCCAATTAGTTAATCATAGACATATCTTAGTAAACGGCCGCATGGTTGATATACCAAGTTATCGCTGCAAACCCCGAGATATCATTACAGCAAGGGAGAAAGAAAAATCAAGAACTCTGATTCAAAATTATCTTGAATCATCACTCCGTAAGAAAAAGAAATTACCAGATCATTTGACTAGGTACCCACTCCAATATAAGGGGTTAGTCAATCAAATAATAGATAGAGAGTCGGTTGGTTTGAAAATAGAAGAATTGTTGCTTGTAGGATATTATTCTCGTCAGACTAAAAAATACCTAGTAAGATAACAACAAAACAAGCTTTCGGGCCGTTTTGTCCCCCTCCTTTCGTGGGTACGAAGTTAAAGCAATCGGAGGTTTTTCTCTCATTCATGTATCATGGATCAGTAAAGAAATTTTGCTCTTTGTATGCTCTTTCCAGCATTTTCCTAATGCCACATAAATTAGGAAAAAAGAATCTCTAGAAAGGGCGAATTCTTTGAATACTGGTATCCATTGTTATTTGATTTGAGACATTGTAGCCATTTATATTACATTTGCGAATTGGGCGAAGGTGCGGAAAGAGAGGGATTCGAACCCTCGGTAAACAAAAGTCTACATAGCAGTTCCAATGCTACGCCTTGAACCACTCGGCCATCTCTCCTACACAACGATTATGGCCCCGAAACCGACTAAACAGCGAGTCATTCCAATTGAGTAGTTTTGTTAGGTAGGGCCGGACAACAAATTCAATTCAACTATCTATATAAAAATAGAAATAGAAAGCCTTTCATCAAAGAAAAGAAAAAAGAAAGGCCCTTTTTGAGCTTGGGAAATACCGGGATTTTTTGTGAAAAACGGTTCAAAAAAAATATATATATATCTATTCATCTTTGTTTGCGAAGAGAATGAGAATGCTCCTACCCCTACTACCCTGCCCCTATTCTTTTTCTGATATTTTTACGGAATTGAATCAATGAATGGGGCACAAATCGGGGTCTATCTTTTTTTTTTTATACTATGACTATGGTTAATGTATACCTTTACTTTAGATGATTCTATTTAGACTACAATTCCATTTCCATAAGAAAAGGCAAATTACTTCCTTTCCCGTTTTAGATCTCTCAGCAATAATCCCTTCGCCCATAGCTCTAGTACAAATTCAAAAAGAAATCCCAGTAATTTATATATTTGACATTTGATTGTATACTTGCTTCTGCACCCAATAAAAGAGTGGGCGGTTGCTCTAGTTTCGTCATAGAATGATTCAACTTCGATGAAATCGGAAAAGTTCCATTCATTTTTATATCACTCCATGTGATGTGGGCGAAAGTGAGTCGGATTCAACCAACTATTTCTTTTTTTTATTGATTCCTGTCAAATCCAAATCCTGTAAAAAAAAACATTGGAGTAAGGGGATATCTCTTTTTTTTGTTTATCTCTTTTTTTTGTTAATGAGTCTCTTTTCTTTTTCTGTTATTTTGCGTTGTATAATTCCTTCCTTTGTTTGTGAGATCGTTTTCTCGCGAGAGGTAATGAAAAGAATCGAATTATAGAACGGATTGCTCTCTATGCCTAGATCACGGATAAATGGAAATTTTATTGATAAGACCTTTTCAATTATGGCCAACATCTTATTACGAGTAATTCCGACAACCTCAGGAGAAAAGGAGGCATTTACCTATTACAGAGATGGTGTGATTTGATTCTTTTTTTTTACCGCCCTCGGCCTTAGGAGAAAGACACATGTATTCGGGATAGAAAGAAAAATAATTCTTGAAAAAAATCTACGCTTGCTGAAGGTGCAGTTTTTCAATAACATAAGAACAATTCCTTCTGTCGTGTATCTCCGATTAATGCAACCTTAGGTGCTTCAATTGTCAATTGATTTGATTCTAGTATTGAGCGAAAGGCTAGACCTATGTGGGTTCTATTCTATAATGTGGGTCAACCCTATTTGATTGGACTCGTCCCAATAGGCGGCATAGGGGAAGAAGCACTACGTCTAGGAATCAACAACACGAAAATTTTGTTATAAATTATCCCTTGCCCCTATCGGGATCGGGCCGAAGAAGAATGGTTGGGACAAAAAACATCCATCTCGTTCGTACTTTGTATACACGTATAACCATCGAAGACTGTTGAAGTGCGCAATTACCAGGAATTAGTGGGCGTTGAGGACAAAGAAATTTTGATAATTAACCTTTTTTTTTATCTAGTACCAACACGTTTGGTGTTAAGATAAACTCTTTTCTTTTAAAGTTTAAAGGGGGGTTGGCTAGAGATTTCTTGTAAAAACACTAGCCCCGCTCAGTTAATAATGCGACAATTAAAATCTTTTTTTATTCCTTGTACCACTCTCATTATACACACAAATTAAGGGAGGAGCCGTATGAGATGAAAATCTCACGTACGGTTTTGGAACGGAGATTCTTGAATCTTGAAATCGAATGACGACCGTAACGGATGTCGGCTCAATCCGAAGGAAATTATGCGGAAGCTTTGCAGAATTATTATGAAGCTATGCGACTAGAAATGGATCCCTATGATCGAAGCTATATACTCTATAATATAGGCCTTATCCACACAAGTAACGGAGAACATACGAAAGCTTTGGAATATTATTTTTGGGCACTAGAGCGAAACCCATTCTTACCACAAGCTTTTAATAATATGGCTGTGATCTGTCATTACGTGCGGCTATCTCCACTATAGAAAGAGAAAGAAAAAAGGAAAGAAAGTTAAGAGCAAAGCCACTATAAAATACTAGAACAAAAAAATAAAAGGCTTGCTACGTATACATCGTCCAAAATAACGATTTTTATCAGCTGTAGCAAGGAAAGAAACTTCTACGAAGTTGAAATATGAAAAAAAAAAGATATGCCTAGATACTTTATTCTATGGATAAAGGATCTAATTGATAGAGGAAGCGCCGTAAGGATAAATTTGCGAGGTTTTGAGTCGAGCCAATGCAATAAGAACTGTTTACTTATTACTTATCTCATGGTATGAGAAAAAAGTTAGGAATCCGCTTATGTAATCGAGCCGACCCCCTAAAGGTAAGGTATTGAGCAGCGGCGTAGCATCAGATCCCAAAGATAGTAAGGTTTTTCTTTTCCTTCTTATCTTTTCCTTATTATGAATCTTGAATAAGAAGAAAATGAATAAGAATAAAAAAAAGCCTTTTTCAAAGATTCTATATTCATTTCTCTATGAAACTGAGATAGTTACCTTTAAGAAAATTAGTAGGATAAAAAGAAAATAATAGCGAAAAGACCCGTACTTTATTCTTCTGAGGATGGTAAAGGATGGGAAAAGAGATAAAACTAAAATGAAAATGAAT